CGCTCAAAGACGTAAAACAGTTACTTGGAAACTCTTTGAAGCAAATGCGCATTCCCCTCTTTTTTTGGACCGAATAGACAAATCTTTTTTTTTTTTTTTTGATATTTCTGAACGGATGAAAAAAATTGTTAGAAATTGGATGTGGAAAAACACAGAATTCACAATTTCGAATTATACAGAGAAAAAGACAAAAGAAAGCGCGAAAAAAAAAGAGGAGGACAAAAAAGAAGAAGACAAAAGAAAGGAGAAAGTGCGTATACAAATAGCGGAAGCCTGGGATAGTATTTTACTTGCTCAAGTAATGAGAGGTTTTTTATTAGTAACCCAATCAATTCTTAGAAAATATATTATATTACCTTCATTGATAATAGCTAAAAATATCGTCCGTATACTATTATTTCAATTTCCGGAATGGTATGAGGACTTAAAGGATTGGAATAGAGAAATGCATGTTAAATGTACCTATAACGGCGTTCAATTATCAGAAAAAGAATTTCCAAAAAACTGGTTAACAGACGGCATTCAGATCAAGATCCTATTTCCTTTTCGTCTTAAACCTTGGCACAGATCTAAGTTACGAGCCCCTTATAATGATCCAATGAAAAAGCAAGGTCAAAAAAATGATTTTTGTTTTTTAACAATTTTTGGAATGGAAGCTGAACTACCTTTTGGTTCTCCCAGAAAAAAACTTTCATTTTTTGAACCGATTTTAAAAGAACTCAAAAAAAAAATGAAAAAATTGCAAAAGAAATGTTTTATAATTCTAGGAATTTTTAAAGAACAAACAAAATTTTTTCTAAATGTCTCAAAAAAACCAAAAAAATGGATCATTAAAAACATTCTGTTTATAAAAGAAATAATAAAAGAACTCTCAAAAATAAACCCAATTATATTATTTGGATTGAGAAAAATAGAAGTATATGAATTGAGTGAAATTAAAAAAGATTCAATAATCAGTAATCGGATGATTCAGGAATCGTCCATTCAAATTAGATCTCAGAATTGGACAAATTATTCATTAACAGAAAAAAAAATGCAAGATCTGACTGATAGAATAAACACAATCATAAATCAAATAGAAAAAATTACAAAAGACAAGAAAAAGGGATTTATAACTTCAGATAGAAATTTGAGTTCTAACAAAATAAGTTATGATGATAAAAGATTGGAATCACAAAAAAATATTTGGCAGATATTAAAAAGAAGAACTGCTCGATTAATCCGTAAATCCCATTATTTTATAATATTTTTCATTGAAAAGATATACATAGATATCTTTCTATCTATGATTAATATTCCTAGTATCAATACACAACTTTTTCTTGAATCAACAAAAAAAAATTTTAATAAAAACATTAACAGTAATGAAGCAAATCAAGAAAGAATTAATAAAACAAATCAAAGTTTAATTAAATTTATTTCGATTATAAAAGAGTCACTTTCTAATACTAATATTAGTCTTAGTCAAAAAAATTCAAAGACTTTTTTTGACTTATCTTACTTTTCACAAGCATATGTATTTTACAAATTATCACAAACCCAACTTATTAAGTTAGAGAAATTGAAATCCGTATTTCAATATAATGGAACCCCCTTTTTTCTTAAGAATGAAATAAAGGATTTTTTTGTTGTAAGACAAGAACTATTTCATTCCGAATTAAGACCTAAGAATCTTCGCAATTCTGGAATGAATCAATGGACAAATTGGTTAAGGAGTCATTATCAATATCAATGTGATGTATCTCAAATTAAATGGTCTAGAGTAGTACCACAAAAATGGCGAAATATATTGAACTGTATAGCTCAAAATAAAGATTTATATAAAGATTTGTGTGATTTATATGAAAAAGATGAATTAATTCACTACGAAAAAAAAACAAAAATGGAAACGGATTTATTATTGAATCAAAAGGATAATTTTAAAAAACAATATGGATATGATCTTTTAGCATATAAATCTATAAATTATGAAACTAAGAAGTACTCTTCAATTTATGGATCACCATTACAAGTAAAAACTAACCAAGATATTTTTTATAATTACAACACACATAAACAAAAATCATTTAATATGGTAGAAGATGATATTCGAGATATGGATAAAAATACGGATAGAAAATATTTTGATTGGAGAATTCTCGATTTTTGTCTTAAAACGAAGGTCGATATTGAGGCCTGGATCAATATTGATACTGACACTAACAGTAATAAATATACTAAGACTAGGGTTAATAAGTATCAAATAATTGATAAAATCAATAATAAGGGTCTTTTTTATCTCACACTTCAGCAAGATCAAAAAATCAACCTATCCAATCAAAAACCCCTTTTGGATTGGATGGGAATGAATGAAGAAATACTAAGTCGTCCCATATCAAATCTGGAACTTTGGTTCTTGCCAGAATTTGTGAGACTTTATAATACGTATAAAATGAAACCGTGGGTTATACCAATTAAATTACTACTTTTTAATTCTAATATAAAAAAAAATGCTAGTGAAAACAAAAGCATCACTGGAAATAAAAAAAGAGATCCTTTTATATCAATATCGTCGAATGAAAAAAAATCTCTTGAATTAGAAAACCGAAATCAAGGAGAAAAAGAATCCACGGGCCAAGCAGATCTTAAATCAGCTCTTTCAAACCAAGAAAAAGATGTTGAAGAAGATTATACGGGATCGGACATGAAAAAACATAGAAATAAAAAGCAATACAAGATCAATACAAAAGCGGAGTTTGATTTCTTCCTAAAAAGGTATTTGTATTTTCAATTGAGATGGGATGATTCTTTAAATAAAAAAATAATCAATAACATCAACGTATATTGTCTCCTGCTTAGACTGATAAATCCAAGAGAAATTACTATATCCTCGATTCAAAGGGGCGAAATGAGTCTGGATATTTTGACGATTCAGAAAGATGTAACTCTTACAGAATTTATTAAAAGGGGATTTTTTATTATTGAACCAATTCGTCTAGCTATAAAAAATGATGGAAAATTTATTATGTATCAAACCCTCGGTATTTCATTAGTTCATAAAAGTAAACATCAAATAAATCAAAGATACCGAGAAAAAAAACATGTTGATAAGAATTCTGATGAAGTCATTACAAAACATCAAAAGATGACTGGAAATAGATATAAAAAAAATTATGATTTGTTTGTTCCTGAAAATATTTTATCGCCTAGACGTCGTAGAGAATTGCGAATTCTAATTTGTTTAAATTCTAAGAATAGACATAGAAAGGCATCTTTTTGTAATGGGAATGAGGTAAACAGTCAAGTTGTGGATAAAAGCAAAAAATATAAAAAAAAACTTATAAAATTAAAGCTATTTCTTTGGCCCAATTATCGATTAGAAGATTTAGCTTGTATGAATCGTTATTGGTTTAATACCAATAATGGCAGTTGTTTCAGTATGGTAAGGATACATATGTATCCGCGATTGAAAATTCATTAATAGTACATTTTTCCTATATTTCCCATACCATATCTGGTCTATGACGACAAAGAGATGCACGCATACATTGTCTTACATTCCATTCTGATACATGATACTAATTCAATGACATATCAATTAGATCTAGAATGAACAAAATTTTCTTATTTTAGGTCTAAACTTTTATCTTTTGTGAGTGAAGAAACCAACCATACTTTTGTATCCCCTTTCAAATCCAATTTTAAAATGAAAATAGGATTGAGTAAGTTTTATTAAATTAAAAAAATTAAAAAAATTAGAAATTAATAACGAAATTCAAATTATTGTATATACCAAATAAAAATTAGGGGCATTATTATTACTGATCAATAAAGATATCTATCAATAAAAAATATCTTAAAATAAAAAGAGGGGGGGAGAGAAGATTTCAGTTTATGGTAAAAAATTCATTCATCTCAGTTATTTCACAAGAAGAAAAAGACGAAAACAGAGGATCTGTTGAATTTCAAATAGTTAGTTTCACCAATAGGATACGAAGACTTACTTCACATTTACAATTACACAAAAAAGACTATTTATCTCAGAGAGGTTTACGTAAAATTTTGGGAAAACGCCAACGATTACTGTCTTATTTGTCAAAGAAAAATAGAATATGTTATAAAGAATTAATTAATCGGTTGGATATTCGGGAGTCAAAAACTCGTTAATTTTATTTTTATAAAGGCATTTTGAATTATTTGATTTATTAGATCTTGAATTTTAATGAACTTTTTTTCGTTTTCAGCAATTCATGAAAGAATGAATCGAGGAAAAACCTATGAATATACCGGCTACAAGAAAAGACCTCATGATAGTCAATATGGGCCCCCACCACCCATCAATGCATGGTGTTCTTCGACTCATCATTACTCTAGATGGTGAAGATGTTATTGACTGTGAACCAATATTGGGTTATTTACACCGAGGAATGGAAAAAATTGCGGAAAATCGAACAATTATACAATATTTGCCTTATGTAACACGGTGGGATTATTTAGCTACTATGTTCACAGAAGCAATAACTGTAAACGGACCGGAACAGTTGGGAAATATTCAAGTACCTAAAAGAGCCAGCTATATCAGAATAATTATGTTGGAGTTGAGTCGTATAGCTTCTCATCTGTTATGGCTCGGTCCTTTTATGGCGGATATTGGTGCACAAACTCCCTTTTTCTATATTTTCAGAGAAAGAGAATTAGTATATGATCTATTCGAAGCTGCCACCGGTATGAGAATGATGCATAATTATTTTCGTATCGGAGGAGTAGCGGCCGATCTACCTCATGGCTGGATAGATAAATGTTTGGATTTCTGCGATTATTTTTTAACAAGAGTTGCTGAATATCAAAAACTTATTACACGAAATCCTATTTTTTTAGAACGAGTCGAGGGAGTAGGCATTATTGGTAGAGAGGAAGTAATAAATTGGGGTTTATCGGGACCAATGCTGCGAGCTTCCGGAATACAATGGGATCTTCGTAAAGTTGATCATTATGAATGTTACGACGAATTTGATTGGGAAGTACAGTGGCAAAAAGAAGGAGATTCATTGGCTCGTTATCTAGTCCGAATTGGTGAAATGATAGAATCCGTAAAAATTATTCAACAGGCCCTGGAAGGAATTCCAGGGGGACCCTATGAGAATTTAGAAATACGATACTTTGATAGAGAAAGGAATCCGGAATGGAATGATTTTGAATATCGATTTATTAGTAAAAAGCCGTCTCCTACATTTGAATTGCCGAAACAAGAACTTTATGTGAGAGTAGAAGCCCCAAAGGGAGAATTGGGAATTTTTCTCATAGGGGATCAGAGTGGTTTTCCTTGGAGATGGAAAATCCGCCCGCCGGGTTTTATCAATTTGCAAATTCTTCCGCGGTTAGTTAAAAGAATGAAATTGGCTGATATTATGACGATACTAGGTAGTATAGATATCATTATGGGAGAAGTTGATCGTTGAAATGATAATTGATACACCGGAAGTACAAGATATCGATTCTTTTTCTAGATTAGAATTTTTTAAAGAAGTTTATGGAATTCTATGGGTTCTTGTTCCTATTTTGACTCTTGTAGTGGGAATCACAATAGGCGTACTGGTAATTGTATGGTTAGAAAGAGAAATATCGGCAGGGATACAACAACGTATTGGACCTGAATACGCCGGCCCTTTGGGAGTTCTTCAAGCTCTAGCAGATGGGACAAAACTACTTTTCAAAGAAAATCTTTTTCCATCTAGGGGGGATACTCGTTTATTCAGTATCGGGCCATCCATAGCAGTCATATCAATTTTAGTAAGCTATTCAGTAGTTCCTTTTGGATATCACCTTGTTTTAGCGGATCTCAATATCGGTGTTTTTTTATGGATTGCTATTTCCAGTATTGCTCCAATTGGACTTCTTATGTCGGGATACGGGTCAAATAATAAATATTCCTTTTTAGGCGGTCTACGAGCTGCTGCTCAATCGATTAGTTATGAAATACCATTAACTTTATGTGTGTTATCAATATCTCTACGTGCGATTCGTTGATACATAGACATAAACTTTTCTCTATTCCTTCCTTTCAAGGAAAGGGTTGGAATGGATTGAGTAGATATCTTAATTTTTTTTTTATTCATTATTCGGGTTGATGAACTAAATAAAATAGTTATATGAGTGAAAGAAAACAGCTTATATATAAATTCGCAGTAAAAAGATTGATTCTCATTTTCTATGTATAAGAGTTAGAGAGTTAAGCGGAAATAAACATAAACAGAAGAGACCGTTTCCCCCAAGATTGGTTGATTAGTCATCCTGACTTGAAGCGGGTTCAAAAGATCAACCGTATTGAGTTTTCACTATCATTTTTATGTATTAGCATAACGGGGGATTGAGCAAAAACGAGTGGATGGTTAGAAACACGAACATATGGAAAGGATTAGTAATGGAGACTATGTAAATTCTCCAAAAGGACATTTTTACATAATATACAAACAAAGAATACTAATTGGGGCTTTAAGTTGGTAGAAATGATCAGGCAGTACTCCCCATGACACGATTCCGATCCAGAGTATACTCCTATCCACCGATTTAATAAATAACTATTCGAAACGAAATAATCCTTTACTTTATTTTGAAAGCCCTCTTTTTCTCAGAAATAGAAAGAAGAATAGGAACGAAAAAAAAAAAAAGATATACTTTATTTATTATTTGTTACTTTTATTCTTTCCCATATACATATTAATAGATATAGAATTTGTGTCATAATTCATTAATTAATATTAATATAGAATTTTTTTTTCGTACGTGAAACCAACGGGTTATTGATATTTTTACAAGAAGTATTTTATTGAACAGTTAAGTTATTACTGAACAAAGAAGAATTGAAATTATTATTGAAATTAATTAAATTAAAGAAAGGATGAGATCAATTCAGAAGTACTTTTTTGATTTTATTTTGAATTAAAATAATTCTAACAGACAGAATTCAATTGGTCTAATTTGGGACCGGCCGATAGTTATCCATCCTACAAACATATCAAGATTCAAAAAAGAATACTGACGCGGTCCCTATATTTATTTCTGGCCTTCAAGGAGCCGTATGAGGTGAAAATCTCATGTACGGTTCTGTAATAGCGATGGTAACAGTGATGGTATCACCGACTATAATTATCTAACAGTTTAAGTACAATTGATATTGTTGAGGCGCAATCAAAATATGGTTTTTGGGGATGGAATTTGTGGCGTCAGCCTATAGGGTTTATCATTTTTATTATTTCTTCCCTAGCAGAATGTGAGAGATTACCTTTTGATTTACCAGAAGCAGAAGAAGAGTTAGTAGCAGGTTATCAAACCGAATACTCGGGTATAAAATTTGGGTTATTTTATGTTGCTTCCTATCTAAACCTATTGGTTTCTTCATTATTTGTAACAGTTCTTTACTTGGGAGGTTGGAATATATCTATTCCGGACATATATGTTTCTGAGCTTTTTGAAATAAATAAAACATGTGGCGTTTTTGGAGCGATAATTGGTATCTTTATTACATTAGCTAAAACTTATTTGTTCTTGTTCATTCCTATCACAACAAGATGGACTTTACCGAGGCTAAGAATGGACCAACTATTGAATCTTGGATGGAAATTTCTTTTACCTATTTCTCTCGGTAATCTATTATTAACAACTTCTTTCCAACTCTTTTCACTGTAAAGTAACATTCTATATTCACAATGTGTCTCAAACAAGAGAAATAAACAAACATAAAACTATTCATATATATATTAACGATATGTTCTCTATGGTAACTGGGTTCATGAATTATGGTCAACAAACAGTACGAGCTGCAAGGTACATTGGTCAAAGTTTCATGATTACTTTATCCCACGCAAATCGTTTACCCGTAACTATTCAATATCCTTATGAAAAATTAATCACCGCGGATCGTTTCCGCGGTCGAATCCATTTTGAATTTGATAAATGTATTGCTTGTGAAGTATGCGTTCGTGTATGTCCTATAGATCTACCCGTTGTTGATTGGAAATTGGAAAATGATATTCGCAAGAAACGGCTGCTTAATTACAGTATTGATTTCGGAGTCTGTATATTTTGTGGTAATTGCGTTGAGTATTGTCCAACGAATTGTTTATCAATGACTGAAGAATATGAACTTTCTACTTATGATCGTCACGAATTGAATTATAATCAAATTGCTTTGGGTCGTTTACCAATGTCAGTAATTGACGATTATACAATTCGAACAATTTTGAATTCGCCTCAAATAAATAAGTAAATCTCTTATTAACGAATAATTTATAATTACTTTACTAATAACTAATATAGAAGGAATTTAGGTTTCTTTCGTGTTGTTTGGTCAATAACTACAAATACCAACTATTGATTGGTTGGTAAGAAACGCGTCTTAATTTGGATTGAAAATCCATTAATTAATATATCCATAATTGTTTTAAAATATATAGTTTAGAATTAGAACGACTCTTTCAGATAAAGAATGAAATTAGTCCAATAATAGTACTCACATTTATTCATATCCCTTAGTATTTATTTACTTAGGATTAAATTAGGAATTGCTCAAAAATCATAAAAAAAAAATTTTCTGGTCGGGTCTCAATAAGGTCATGAAAAACATTTCTATTTATCTCTTATTTTACATATAATGGATTTGCCCGGACCAATACATGATTTTCTTTTAGTCTTTCTGGGATCGGTTCTTATACTAGGAGGTATGGGGGTGGTATTATTTACCAACCCCATTTATTCTGCCTTTTCATTGGGACTGGTTCTTGTTTGTATATCCTTATTCTATATTCTATTAAACTCTTATTTTGTAGCTGCTGCACAACTCCTTATTTACGTGGGAGCTATAAATGTTTTAATCGTATTTGCTGTGATGTTCATGAATGGTTCAGAATATTACAAAGATTTGAATCTTTGGACCATTGGGGATGTGGTTACTTTGCCAGTTTGTACAAGTATTTTTGTTTTACTCATGATTATTATTACGGATACGTCATGGTACGGAATTATTTGGACTACAAGATCAAACCAGATTATAGAGCAAGATTTGATAAGTAATAGTCAACAAATTGGAATTCATTTATCAACAGATTTTTTTCTTCCATTTGAATTCGTTTCGATAATTCTTTTAGCCGCTTTGATAGGTGCAATTGCCGTGGCGCGACAGTAAAAAATTTATAGAATTAGCAATGCACATTAAACTCTGTTCGGTTTTATTACATTACATTTATTTCCCTTTAATTAAAGATTGTTTATGTCTAAAATAGAAATTATTCAATCTATTCTATTAACAATAGAAAATCTGCCTTTGTTCCGTACTTTTTTTTATTCTAGTCAATTGAATCTGTTGAATTGTTGTTCAGTTCATATTGAAATGAATCGAAATTGATAAGGAGTTGGTCAATGATGCTCGAACATGTACTTGTTTTGAGTGCCTACTTATTTTCTATCGGTATCTATGGATTGATCACGAGCCGTAATATGGTTAGAGCCCTTATGTGTCTTGAACTTATACTGAATGCGGTTAATATGAATTTCGTAACATTTTCTGATTTTTTTGATAGTCGCCAATTAAAAGGAAATATTTTCTCAATTTTTGTTATAGCTATTGCAGCCGCTGAAGCAGCTATTGGCCCGGCTATTGTTTCATCAATTTATCGTAACAGAAAATCAACTCGTATCAATCAATCGAATTTGTTGAATAAGTAGTATTAATCATATAAATTCTAATATTCATAAATTAGAATTACCATGACCATACGTTACGTAATAATACATGTTTTCAAAAATGTAAGAAATTAAAGTATCTTGGCTCTATCGCATGAGTCAATCCAGAAGTAGATTGATTAGAAAAATTATGATAAATTATTGATTCATCTGGTGTCTAAATATATGATTCATTTACAAGTTTACTAGATCGAAACTTTCTGACATTCAAAAATTTATAGATCCAAATGTCACATTCAGTAAAGATTTATGATACGTGTATAGGGTGTACTCAATGCGTGCGCGCCTGCCCAACGGATGTATTAGAAATGATACCTTGGGACGGGTGTAAAGCTAAGCAAATTGCTTCTGCTCCAAGAACAGAGGACTGTGTCGGTTGTAAGAGATGTGAATCCGCCTGTCCGACAGATTTCTTGAGTGTTCGAGTTTATTTATGGCATGAAACAACTCGAAGTATGGGTCTGGCTTATTAATACGTTCCAGAAAACCCCACTTGAATACATTTGATTTTTTTACCTTTACCGACAAAAACCCGCGCTCAAAAACTATTTATTTTGAGCACGGGTTTTTCTGGTCCAAGTTTATCTTGTTTTTACCATGAATAATTTTCCTTGGTTAACGCTAGTTGTAGTTTTGCCAATATTCGCGGGTTCCTTAATTTTCTTTCTCCCTCATAGAGGAAATAAGATAATTAGGTGGTATACTATAGGTATATGCACAATGGAACTCCTTCTAACAACCTATGCATTCGGTTATCGTTTCCAATTGGATGATCCATTAATGCAACTGACAGAGGATTATAAATGGATCGATTTTTTTGATTTTTACTGGAGATTGGGAATAGATGGAATTTCTATAGGACCCATTTTACTGACAGGATTTATCACAACTTTAGCTACTTTAGCGGCTCGGCCGATTACTCGAGATTCCCGACTATTCCATTTTCTGATGTTAGCAATGTATAGCGGTCAAATAGGACCATTTTCTTCTCGAGACCTTTTACTTTTTTTCATCATGTGGGAGTTAGAATTAATTCCAGTTTATCTACTTCTATCCATGTGGGGGGGAAAGAAACGTTTGTATTCGGCTACAAAATTTATTTTGTACACTGCAGGAAGTTCCGTTTTTTTATTAATGGGAGTTTTGGGTATTGGTTTATATGGTTCCAATGAACCAACATTAAATTTTGAAACATCAGCTAATCAATCGTATCCTGTAGCACTGGAAATAATATTCTATATTGGATTTCTTATTGCTTTTGCTGTCAAATCACCGATCATACCCTTACATACATGGTTACCAGACACCCATGGAGAGGCACATTACAGTACTTGTATGCTTTTAGCCGGAATCTTATTAAAAATGGGAGCGTATGGATTGGTTCGGATCAATATGGAATTATTACCCCACGCCCATTCTATATTCTCTCCCTGGTTGATTATAGTAGGCACAATTCAAATAATCTATGCAGCTTCAACATCTCCCGGTCAGCGTAATTTAAAAAAAAGAATAGCCTACTCTTCTGTATCTCATATGGGTTTCATAATTATAGGAATTGGTTCTATAAGCGATACAGGACTCAACGGAGCCATTTTACAAATAATCTCTCACGGATTTATTGGCGCTGCGCTTTTTTTCTTGGCCGGAACGAGTTATGATAGAATACGTCTTGTTTATCTCGACGAAATGGGCGGAATGGCTATCGCAATTCCAAAAATATTCACGACTTTCAGTATCTTATCAATGGCTTCTCTTGCATTACCGGGCATGAGCGGTTTTGTTGCCGAATTGTTAGTTTTTTTTGGAATACTTACTAGTCAAAAATATCTTTTAATGACAAAAATATTAATAACTTTTGTAATGGCAATTGGAATGATATTAACTCCTATTTATTCATTATCTATGTTACGCCAGATGTTCTATGGATACAAGCTTTTTAATGCCCCAAACTCTTATTTTTTTGATTCTGGACCGCGAGAATTATTTGTTTCGATCTCTATCCTTTTACCTGTAATAGGTATTGGTGTTTATCCCGATTTCGTTTTATCATTATCAGTTGACAAGGTCGAAGCTATTATATCCAATTATTTTTTTCGATAGTTTTTGTGAGTAAACCAAAAAATGAAACTGAAATCCCATGATTTTAAAAATGGTTGATTGTACAATAAAAAAATGAGTCTTTTATATTCTTTTAAGTAAAATAAATAAATTGGAATTCTATTATAACTAGATATCTTTTGAATTTGTGAGAACCATTTGAATCAAGTAATGGAAATGATTCAAATGGTTCTTGATTGTTTACATGAAGTTTTCGTATATATACCTGTATGCCGTCCTATGTTTCTATTCGTCAAGTCTTTTATTCAATTAGATGTTAATGTAAATGAACCATAACTATGCAACCCTATTCCTAATAGATTAACCCCAAAATAGCATATCCAAATTATAAGAAAGCCCATTGAGGCCACAATTGCAGAATTTACACTTTCAAAATTTTTATTTGTTCTAATATGTAAATAAATAGCGAATATGGTCCAAGTAATAAATGCCCAAGTCTCCTTTGGATCCCAATTCCAATATGATCCCCATGCTTCATTAGCCCATACTGCTCCTGAAAGAATACCTACGGTTAAAAGGATAAACCCTAGACTAATAATACGATAACTCCAACGATCCAATTGTTGAATCAATTGATACCTGTAATAATTTTGAGACGAAATAAAAGAAGTGTTTCGTAAGACATTGTTTCTTTCGTTCACGTATTGAATCTCACTAAAGTAAACTGACTCATTTTCTAAATTATTGCTTTTACTAAAAATCCTTATGAATTTTCGAAATGTAATGACTAGAAGAGCTAGTGATAATAAAGATCCACACAAAAGAGCTGCATAGCTCAATACCATCATACTTACGTGCATCATTAACCAATGGGATTGGAGAGCGGGTACTAATATCGCGGATTGATGCATTTCAGTTAAAAGACCCGAAGTAGCAAAACCTTGAGTAAAAATAACACTTGGCGCGGTTATTGCGCTTAAATGGTTTTTATGTTTTTTAAAATACGGAATAATATGAATAATGGAAAAACTCCACGAAAGAAAAATTAATGATTCATATAAATCACTTAATGGTAAATGCCTCAAATACATCCAACGAGTAACTAATAATCCTGTTATGCAGAAAAAAGTAGCTATCATCCCCTTTTCTGACGAATCATCTAGTCCTACGATTTCATCGACTAATAAAATTATCAAATGAATTGTAATTACAATTGAAACGATCGAAAAGGATATATGAGTTAATATATGCTCTAAAGTTGAAAATATCATAAAAATTATTAAATTTATAAGGGCGTCCCTCAATTATAGGAATTGAAATCGGGAATTGAATTCATTATAGGACTTACTCTTTTAGAAGATGCCATGCCGCCACTCGGACTCGAACCGAGATGCTCTAGCACTGCTTCCTAAGAGCAGCGTGTCTACCGATTTCACCATAGCGGCTTATTCGAAATCATAATAACCTATTTTTATTCAATCGTCGAGCTTGAAGGAGTTAATTCAATCCAATATTTTTTTTTAGGAAACCATTCAAATTGATGAATAAAAACTTGTTTAAAAATTAGGGATTAAAACGTTTTCGTTAACGTTAATAATATTTATTTTTCTTATTATTATCTTTTTATTTAGTTATTTAGTATTTTAGGATGTCAATTTTATTTAAATTTAACTGAACTAACAATGTATTTTTTCGTAGGCTATTACTTTATGCTCTCCTAAAACTAAAATGGAACAGTTGTAACTAGATAATTTTTACTTCAATCCCTGGATATAAGTAAAAAAAATGTTCTGCCTCGTTTGCATTTTTTAATGATTAATTTCTTTTATCATTTATTTTATTAATCTAAAATAAAAAATTCATTTTATCGATTAATAAAAAAATCGAATTTTTATATAACACAATTTCAGCGATACACTCAAAAGATTTATGTAAATATTTGCATAGTTAGGTTGCGTTAGGATTTTTTGTTGTGTAGAGAATTTGCGTTAAGATTTAGCAAACCCATTAAGTTAGGTATTTGGGATGGTCGTATCAATCATATAAAAAAATTTCGTATAGAAATTGTACCGTACTTCAAAATATTTTCTAAATTTTTTAATTAATATATATATATTATATCTTGATCGATCTTCCAATCGAAACATAGGATCTAAAATAGATCACTCAAAATTGGCGCATTCGTCATATAACTACCTAAAAATGTAAACGGGGCTTTTATTAATTTAATTGGGTTTAAGGAATTTATATAGTGATAATAATTTCTAAAACCCAAAATAATGGTTTAAAAGATTATAAAAAAACATTTTAAACTTAATCAATTAGTTTCAACGACCTCTTCTTTATAATATAAAATCAAAAATATAACTAAAAAAAAATTCTTTTTATTATTGAGTAAGGGCGATGGGGAAAGTGATAATCCCCATCCGGAAAATGATAAAACATACTAAAATGAAAGGCGAAACCTTGCGCTTGCGTTTACCCTTTTTTCAAACAAAAAAGTACCATTCATTTTTAGAATTCAGTAGACAACAGAATTCTTATCTATATCAGAAACGAAAGAAAAATTTGGCTTCAAATTTAAGTAAAACAAATTCAATTTTATATTCGTTTAAATTAAAACATTATGAGACTAAACATTATGAGACTAATTCAAATTTTTTTTTATTTATTTTATTTTTAATGTATATTGTTTATATTTTAATTTATCTTATATATTAATATTTATTCTTTTACTATTATGATGTTAATATTAATTATAATTGATAAATATTATTTATCATTTTTATAACTTATAAATAAACTATAAATAAACTATAAACAAAATTATATCACTTTATTAGTTATTAGAACGATTCAGATTATTTATTTGTTACACAAAAAAAACTTTTAGAACTCCCGGTAGAAAGAGATTTCGCTAACGAAAAAGCTTTCAATGCTGCCCTATATCCCTTCCTTTTCCAAATATTTTTACGAATACGTTTTTTTGAAATAGAGGTGCGCTTTTTTGGAACTGCCATTAAAAAGTTATAATAGGTTTTTCGGTTGGATGTGAAAGACATCTATTGTTCAAAATCAATTGTTCTTTACTATTCTCTATCTATTTTTTCTCTAAATTAGACTCCAAAAAAAAAAAAGGGGGGGGGGTAAAAATCACATAAAATATTAATAAGAACGATAAGGTACACTATGCTAAATAGATTGAACTTGATAAAAAAAAAAGGATTGTCCGTTTCGTTTTCTTTCTATTTTCGTCATGTTACATTTATACATGTAATAAAAAAATCGAAAAGTTTAATAACCCAATCCTTCTCCCGCTTAATAAAAAAAAAACTTTAATAATTTTTTTTATTATATTAATTAATTTAATATTAATTTAATTGGTCAAGCTCGAAGAAAGAGTCCACAAAATTTTAATTATCAAATGAGACTAGTAGTTAATCTGTTAAAGGATACAAAATACATAATTTAAAGGCATTTTATTTGCCCCCTTTTTTTTCCGTAAAATTAAAGTGTTGGATATCATAGCATTTCCTACAAATAGCTTTTATTGTAATGGAAGACAAACAATTAGTTACAAAACAAATTGGTTAATGATTCTAAATAACCGAATTACAATAAATAGTTTTAGTTATGGGCTTTATGATTCATATCAAATACTGTTTTTGGTATAATTATTTATCCTTGTTCTATAGATATAAAAAAATTATTGTAATACGTAATAATTAAAATGAAAATTCTAATTTTCATTTTTTATCTTCATAAAATTTTATTTAAAAATTTGAATTTAATATTAACAATTCAGTATTAATAAAATTAAATACGTATTTATTTTTCACTAGTGACTTATTTATATCATTTGACCAATTATAACCTCTTGATTTTAAATATTTGAAGTAGTTTGGAAAGATTCAGAATAATTAAGGCTAGAAAATTTTATTTAAGTTTTATTTTATATATCTTAATTTTTTTTTTATTAACCGACCCCTTTCAAAAGAAAAGAAATAAGAACCGGTGACTCAGAAACAATTAATTAAGATAATTTTTTTTTTTTTTTTTTTTTTATGGAATATACATATCAATATTCATGGATTATACCTTTCATTCCACTTCCAGTTCCTATCTTAATTGGAACAGGACTTTTACTTTTTCCAACGGCAACAAAAAATCTTCGCCGTATGTGGGCTTTTCCTAGTGTTTTATTATTAAGTATAGTTATGGTTTTTTCAGCCCTTTTTTCTATTCAGCAAATAAATAATAATTCTGTCTATCAATATGTATGGTCTTGGACCATCAATAATGATTTTTCTTTAGAATTTGGCTGCTTGGTTGATCCACTTACTTCTATTATGTCGATATTAATCACTACTGTTGGAATTATGGTTCTTATTTATAGTGACAATTATATGTCTCATGATCAGGGATATTTGAGATTTTTTGCTTATATGAGTTTTTCCAATACTTCAATGTTGGGATTAGTTACTAGTTCTAATTTGATACAAATTTATATTTTTTGGGAATTAGTTGGAGTGTGTTCTTATCTATTAATAGGTTTTTGGTTCACACGACCCAGTGCCGCGAATGCTTGTCAAAAAGCGTTTGTAACTAATCGTGTTGGGGATTTTGGTTTATTATTAGGAATTTTGGGTTTTTATTGGATAACAGGTAGTTTCGAATTTCGGGATTTGTTTGAAATATTCAATAACTTGGTTTATAATAATGAAGTTAATTTTTTATTTGTTACTTTATGCGCCTCCCTATTATTTGCCGGCGCTGTTGCTAAATCCGCCCAATTTCCCCTTCATGTATGGTTACCTGATGCCATGGAAGGGCCTACCCCCATTTCGGCTCTTATACATGCCGCTACTATGGTAGCAGCAGGAATTTTTCTTGTAGCTCGGCTTCTTCCTCTTTTCATAGTTATACCTTACATTCTAAATCTAATAGCTTTGATAGGTATAATAACATTATTTTTAGGAGCCACTTTAGCTCTTGCTCAAAAAGATATTAAGAAAAGCTTAGCTTATTCTACAATGTCTCAATTGGGTTATATGATGTTAGCTCTAGGTATGGGGTCTTATCGAGCTGCTTTATTTCATTTGATTACTCATGCTTATTCGAAGGCATTGTTGTTCTTAGGATCTGGATCAATTATTCATGCGATGGAAGCTATTGTTGGATATTCTCCAGATAAAAGTCAGAATATGGTTCTTATGGGCGGTTTAAGAAAACATGTACCAATTACAAAAACTGCTTTTTTATTGGGTACACTTTCTCTTTCTGGTATTCCACCCCTTGCTTGTTTTTGGTCCAAAGATGAAATTCTTAATGATAGTTGGTTGTATTCACCTATTTTTGCAATAATAGCTTGGTCCACAGCAGGATTAACTGCATTTTATATGTTTCGGATCTATTTACTTGCTTTTGAAGGACATTTAAACGTTTATTTTCAAACTTACAGTGGCAAAAAAAGTAGTTCGTTCTATTCAATGTCTCTATGGGGTAAAGATAAAGAAGGACCCGAAATTATTAAAAAAAATTTGCGTTTATTATATTTATTAACGACGAAAAACAATGAAAAAACTTATTTTTTAAACACATATCGAATTAATAGTAATGAAAATAGTAATGAAAATGTAAGAAGCACGGTGCAGCCTTTTATTAGTATTACTCGTTTTGGCACTAAAAGCACTTTCTCATATCCCCATGAGTCAGACAATACTAT